TAAAAAGTCATAGCAAACCCTGTAGCTACTTGTACTAAAAAACAAGTAAGTGTAATTCCGCCTAGACAATAAAAAATGTTGACATGGGGAGGAACATATTTACTAGTTATATCATCTGCAATTGCCTGAATCTCAAGACGTTCTTCGAACCAATCATAGATTTTATTGGGATAGGTAAACTGAGTGGACCCCCCCTGAGAACCGTATATGAGAATTTCATCTCGTACGGCTCAAACAGAAACACCAAAATACTAGTTCTACCGGATATGTGTAATAGTTAAGTTCGAAACTTCTTAATTCTATGATTCAATCGTTTCTGAAGATACAAAAGAATAAAAATCCGAAAGTTCTTTCTTGTGGTTATAATGCCAAAACATCAAGTCGGCTCGTTTGTCTCTATGGTGATGATTATAGGCCTCTTGAATCTTCTATTTACCTATTTTTTTTTTAGTTTTTTTTTTTTTTATTGTGTGTAATGCGCCTTTACTACTGTTTTCTTTATTATTGATAGGAATTCTCTTGTTAAGACCCTATGAATCAATTAAAACCCCAGATTCATACTAGAACCACGATGATTCAATAAAACCCTTTATAAATATAAACAAATTCCAAAAATTCCTTGAGTAAGAACTCTTAGATTATCACTTATTCAATGAATAACTAGAATGAATAAAAATCCAAAGACACCTTTGTCCTTTGATCAAAATAAGCATAAATAGGAGTTTGAAAGAATAAAAATCTTTCGATTTATAACTTCTAAATATAACCCTTTGAAGAAAAAAAATGAAAGTCCGGACACGAGGTCTGAATATTAAGTATGAATCATAGTGCTAATAATACTTTGTAATCTATTTCCTATATTCCGTGCTTCAGATACTAGAATGAATATCCGACGAAGTAAAACCATCTCGATCAAGATGACAGACGCATTCTCTGTACTATCCATAGGATCAATTATAACAAGTCACACACTCATATTCCGGAACTACAGAAACAAAGAAATTCCACGATCGAACTACCAAAATAGAATGGGATAAAAATCAGAGACCTAAATGCTTCACTTTGTATTGAAAAGCTAGTTACTAGTTCTTGTGAATCTAATTCGTTCCAATTCCGTCCAGTAAAATGGAAGAATTATAAATCTCCAAAATAATAGATAGGAATACCGCAAAAAGGGCCATTGCGATACCCATCAAAGGAGTAGTTCCCCACCCAGGAGCCACTTTACCGTATTCTGAATTCAATGGTTTCAATAAACTCCCTACAGTAGTTCGTCTTGGACCAGATCTAGAACTACTCTCAACGGTTTGTGTAGCCATAAATCGTATTTTATATTCATTGAGATCTGTTGACTTTGTATACCATTCCGTTGTAAATAAATGATCTTATCATAGATCCATTGTGGTCTTGAAACTTGAAACTATATAATAATGGAAACAGCAACCCTAGTTGCCATCTTTATATCGGGTTTACTTGTAAGTTTTACTGGGTACGCCTTATATACTGCTTTTGGGCAACCCTCTCAACAACTAAGAGATCCATTCGAGGAACACGGAGACTAGTTGAGGTAATGAGCCTCTCAATATTGAGAGGCTCATTACTTTCAATTGAGATAATGAAAAATCATTTCACCTTTTTAGTTGGAACTTTAGGTGGTTCTCGAAAAAAGATAGCGAAAAAAATTATTCCTAAAGTTGAGACTAAGAGGAATGTATAAACCAATGCTTCCATAGATTCGATCGTGGTTTACAATTATAGCTTCCATACCTGTTTATTGGGGATCGTCTCCCGGATAAAGAAAGAGCAAGAGTCAAAGAAAAGGTAGCGATTCAAATCAAGATTTATCTGGTACCCTACAGTTTTTCACAAAACTAAAGACGAAAAATAACAAAACAATATTGTATCAGATTACTTGTCTTCTTGTAGTTGGATCTCCAAGTTTTTGGAATGCTCCAAATTCTACTTGAGCATCCAAATCTGGGTCAATCCCAGCAAAAACATCTCTGAACAAGGTTCTAGCACCATGCCAAATGTGTCCGAAGAAAAAGAGAAGAGCAAACGAAGCATGTCCAAAAGTAAACCAACCCCTCGGACTGCTACGAAAAACACCGTCGGATTTCAAAGTAGCACGATCTAATTCAAAAATTTCACCCAATTGAGCACGTCTAGCATATTTTTTCACAGTAGCGGGATCACTATAACTGACTCCATTGAGTTCGCCACCATAGAACTCAACAGTTACACCTACTTGTTCGACACTGTATTTCGATTCTGCCCTTCTAAAAGGAACATCGGCTCTAACAATTCCGTCTCCGTCTACCAAAACAACCGGAAATGTTTCAAAAAAAGTAGGCATACGACGTACAAAAAGTTCACGCCCCTCTTTATCTCTAAAAACAGGGTGTCCTAACCACCCAACAGCAATTCCATCCCCATTGTCCATTGAGCCCGCTCTGAATAATCCCCCCTTTGCTGGATTATTGCCGATGTAATCATAAAAAGCTAATTTTTCAGGAATTTTAGACCAAGCTTCGGATAAACTTTGATTTTCGGCTAGCCCAGCACCAACTCGTCGATATATTTCTTGTTGGAAGTATCCTTGATCCCATTGATAACGAGTGGGACCAAATAATTCAATCGGGGTAGTTGCCGAACCATACCACATAGTTCCAGCAACCACAAAAGCTGCAAAAAAGACAGCAGCGATACTACTGGAAAGGACAGTTTCAATATTTCCCATACGTAATCCTTTGTATAGACGTTGGGGCGGACGGACACTAAGATGGAATAGACCCGCCAATATGCCCAAGGTACCTGCTGCAATATGATGAGAGGCTATTCCTCCCGGAACAAAAGGATCAAAACCTTCCACACCCCACGCCGGATTTACAGATTGTACCCTTCCGGTTAGTCCATAAGGATCGGATACCCATATTCCCGGACCATACAATCCTGTTACATGAAATGCGCCAAAACCAAAGCAAGCCAACCCTGAGAGAAATAAATGAATTCCAAAGATTTTGGGCAAATCCAAAGAGGGTTTTCCTGTACGTTCATCACAAAATATTTCTAGATCCCAATACACCCAGTGCCAGATAGCTGCCAAAAAGCATAAGCCAGAAAACACAATATGTGCACCGGCCACGCCTTCGTAACTCCAAATACCCGGATTCGTTATAGTCCCTCCTGTGATACTCCAACCGCCCCATGAATTGGTTATTCCTAAACGAGTCATGAAGGGTATAACGAACATACCTTGTCTCCACATTGGATCAAGAACAGGGTCAGAGGGATCAAAAACTGCTAATTCGTATAGAGCCATCGAACCGGCCCAACCAGCAACCAGAGCTGTATGCATTATATGGACAGCAAGCAAACGACCGGGATCATTCAATACGACGGTATGAACACGATACCAAGGCAAACCCATGGAAATACCCCTCTATCAACGAAAAATAGACACTATGTAACTTTATTGCACTGGAAAAAAACTATACTATGGACCTTCCCCTTTGAGTGGATTATCTCGGGGAAAGGATTAATATTTGTTCTATTCTTTTAGTAATAATGTCTTTTATTAATATTATTAATAATGGAACAATTTTGTTTGTAGGAACAAAAAGAAGCAGATCTATTCTACACCCGATAAGTACCAATACGCAATGGTAAGAGGTTGATACCTTTTATATGAGTGACTGCATTTATATTTTTTTTTGTTCATCATTCAATTCAAAGGACCTATTTGAAAGAATTTTCCTTTAGTATTTCTGTCTTCCTTTTTTATAAACTTATTCAATCTATGGATAAAATATGATAAAGAACAATATTATTAAGACAATAAATACATTGTTACGCTTTCACATCAAAGTGAGCTATAGTAATTAATTTTTATTTCATTTAATGCCTATTGGTGTTCCAAAAGTTCCTTTTCGAAACCCTGGAGAGGAAAATGCAACGTGGATTGACATATAGTGCGACTTGTCAGATATATTTGGTCATATGGTATTTCCCCGTTCTCTTACCCGATCGAGATATCCCCTCTTTCGCCCAAGAAAGGTTGATTGAATCATCCAAAAATTTGGAGCGTGAAATGCAATGAAGTGCAATTCAATCTATTTTTTAGGGGGGTATACAGATTAATATTCTCAATTATAATAATTTATAATTTATGGTTGGCTTGGTTAGACCAAAAAAATGAAATATACAGGCTCCGTTTAGAAAAAAAAAAAACCAATTGGTAATATATCTATGATTACCACTTATATCATATTCTATTTATAAATAGAATATGATATTTATAAAGATTTTCCATTTATAATATATAATAATGATCTCAAACTGTTAATCAATCGAGTAATGTGATGGTGATGGATGCATTGAATATTTACTATTTGGCGGGAGACATGGAATAAATAAAAAAAGGAAGTCGTAGCAAAAAGACGTGGTATTGGGGCATTTGTCCTATATGTGCAAATCCAAATCGGGCAGATCTTTATTCGGAGTAGAGCCTAAACCTAAAAAAAGTTGAAAAAGACCGTTCAGGAACAAGAAAATTACATCGCGATTTGGATTGGATCCCGATGAAACAATACATCAATGAGAAGTTAGTCCGATAAGTTTAGTGAATTTTTTTTTTTTATTTATAGGTTTTTAATTTATATAGTTATATATAAATTAAAACAGGCCAAAACTCATCTTTCTTGAAACATGAAAGAAAAAGCTCCCCTTTGTTACAAGCTAAAAGGAGCCTGCTATGAATATGAAAAAAGAAAGAAAGCTAGAATCTACACATTGATTCTTTGTTTGTTTTCGCAATTTGTGTTGAACCGTATGCATCAAAAGGTGCCCGTACGGTTCCTAAGGGATACAATTTTATCCCAATCAACCGACTTTATCGAGAAAGATTACTTTTTTTAGGCCAACCGATTGATAACGAGATCTCGAATCAACTTATTGCTCTTATGGTATATCTCAGTATGGATAACGATACCAAAGATCTGTATTTGTTTATAAACTCTCCTGGCGGATGGCTAATACCCGGAGTAGCTATTTATGATGCTATGCAATTTGTGCGACCAGATATACAGACAGTATGCATGGGATTAGCCGCTTCAATGGGATCTTTTATTCTGGTCGGAGGAGAAATTACCAAACGTCTAGCATTCCCTCACGCTTGGCGCCAATGAGTTTTTTATTTGATTTGAGAGAAAAAAAGAAGACTATGCCTTCGCGCTATATGAAATATGAATATTAAGTAATAATAGCATGGCACTTCGAATTCGATATAAAAAGAAAAATTTTTCAAAATACTTACATTATGTATCGAAAGAGTAGTATGAGATAAAGGGTATTTCCAATTTTATCTGATCTATCGGAAGACCCATTTCAGCGTCACAAACTTTTTTGGTTTCACACCGAAGATAACAATATTTATGTTATGAAAGAATACGAAAATAAAAAAAAAAAGAAACTTTGGGATTGCTAAATAACAGACGAAATTATAAAGCAACGGAGCCATCATAGTATTTTTTAACTACTCCAAAAGGAAGGGTGGTTAGTGGATCATTTACCTATATGAATCTGATAGACCCTACAATATATGACATAAATATATAATAAAATATAACATAAATATACAACATATATATTTATTTTTTTTTTGCCTATTTCTTCGATGTAAGTAAGGTAAAAAAAAAGTAAAAGTGAATTCCATTGTAGAGCCGTATGCAATGCGCAAAAGATGCCTGTACGGTTGTTCAATTCTATCTTTTTTTCGTACTCTTTTTTTTTATTATTCTTTATCTCTTCGACTTTCATCATGCAAGATGGAGGAACTGTCTATTATGTTATATTATCAGGGTAATGATGCATCAACCTGCTAGTGGTTTTTATGAGGCACAGACGGGAGAATTTGTCCTGGAAGCGGAAGAACTACTGAAGCTACGCGAAACCATCACAAGGGTTTATGTACAAAGAACAGGCAAACCTTTATGGGTTGTTTCCGAAGACATGGAAAGAGATATTTTTATGTCAGCAACAGAAGCCCAAGCTCATGGAATTGTTGATCGTGTAGCGGTTAAAAAATAACAAAAACTAACAGAACAGGGATTTCACGCAAATCCGGGATTTGCGATTTTATCGTCTTACCGGGTTTAATATTCTATTAATTCAAAATTCATCTATTAATATATAAATGATTCATAATCATCCGGTTAGGATCGATCTAAACCAGCTCATTATGTATATGATTCAACATGCCAACTATTAAACAACTTATTAGAAACACAAGACAGTCAATCAAAAATGTCACGAAATCTCCTGCTCTTAAGGGATGTCCTCAGCGACGAGGAACATGTACTAGGGTGTATGTGCGACTCGTTCAGATAATGTGCTAGGCCAAAAGAAAGAAAACAATTGATCCAGTATTGGCGATCAGTACCAATGAATAGGATAGAATGAAAGAAGCCCATTCACTATCTAAAACTAAAAAAGGTAAATCTAAAAATAAAAAAGATCTATCATATCTTTCTATTGTGTTATCAAATTTATGGTTTTCATGGGTGCTAAATCCAATCATTTCAATTTTTAATTTACGACGAGAAAGAATTCCCCATTGGTAGAAAAATTTATCCATTAAGCAGGGAAATCCTATTTAAAAAGCAGAAAGGTTATGCCCTTATTCTTGACTCTTGCAAGAACGGACTAACAGGGTCAGCTACTCAGCTAATCTTCATAATTAAATACCGTTACTGTATCGGTGGGTTTCGTTGTGAAAGACCTATTACTAGATAATTATGGGTAGAGCCAAAAAGTGTGAACTGTACAAGTTAACAATAACATTCATTAAATGAAAAAATGAAAGAAGGGGCTCCGGTGTATAGAGAAGACCTCACCGTTTAAGAAGAAACCATAGAAACGATGGAACCCACTATACCCATTTATATTTACTACTTTTTGATTTACTATTTTATTTACTATGTTTTTTTTGATATTTAGTATCAAAAAAAATTTCTTATTTCGAGGCGAAAGCCTATAAAAAAATCGTGGTCGGGAAGGTTATAGTAGCAAAAGCCATTGGAATTTTTTTTTATACATTGGAAGAATCCGTTTTGTTATTAATAGACTAGGAAAGGGGAAGGAAATAACTGAAAGAAAAGAAATCACTTAGTTATTCATCAAAGTTTCATTTATTCAATGACCAGAATTAAACGCGGATATATAGCTCGAAGACGTAGAACAAAAATTCGTTTATTTGCCTCAAGCTTTCGAGGGGCTCATTCAAGACTTACCCGGACTATTACTCAACAGAAAATAAGAGCTTTGGTTTCAGCTCATCGGGATAGAGATAGGCAAAAGAGAGATTTTCGGCGTTTGTGGATCACTCGGATAAATGCAGTAAGTCGAGACAATAATGTATACTATAGTTATAGTAGACTAATACACAATCTGTACAAAGGGCAGTTGCTTCTTAATCGTAAAATACTTGCACAAATAGCTATATTCAATAGGAATTGTTTTTATATGATTTCTAATGAGATCATAAAATAAGGAGATTGGAAGGAATCCGTTGGAATGTTTTATTTTAAATGGAGTTCCCTGGAGAATGAACTCCGGGAAGGTAGAGTAGAAATTAGTATGATAAAATATCATCCTATGAGAAAGTTATCAAAATGAACAAACACGTTCAATAAAAAAATATTTATTCTTCTTTCCCAATTCTTTTTTTTTCTTACGACACGATAATCAAATAATCAAATCTGGATTCTCATATTTTTCGAACAAAACGTAAATTTGCGTTTGAGTTCGGATTGGAATTTGATTCAATTGAAGAATTATTTATTTTTAGTTCTCAGACCTGTAGTTCTAGTGGTCGACTCGCTTCTTTCAAATTGTTTCTCATTATTAAGAAAAGGTAACGAAGATAAAATACGAGCTTGTTTTATAGCAACAGTAATTAATCGTTGTTGTTTTAAAGTCAATCTATTCACCCGTCTAGATAATATTTTTCCTTGTTCACTAATAAATCGACTAATTAAACTCATGTTTCGATAATCAATTCGATCCCCCGATTGGATCGGGGGCAAACGCCTACGAAAAGATCGCTTGGATTTAAGAAAGAATCGCTTGGATTTATCCATGGTTTGTTTATTCCTTATCCCGAAAATCCTACTCCTATTTCGATCGGATCAAAACAAAAACGATCAAAAAAGATTTAGAATTAATAAATAGGATTTGTTTATATTTAATATATGTTATAGAAATTGTTATGTTATATATAACATGTCGTTTTTCATCTTCCTTGAATTGGAAGGCGGACACGGAGGCGATCGGTTCGATCTATTTCTTTATTTCACTGTGAATCGTATGTTTGTAACAAAAGGGACAGAATTTTCTCAATTCTAATCGACTGGGCGTATTATGTCGATTCTTTTGAGTAATATATCTGGAAATGCCCATTGATTTTTTATTAACACGATTTCGAACACAAGCGGTACATTCCAAAATAACCGTTACTCGGACATCTTTACCCTTGGCCATGAACCTCCTTTGGGTTTTTGACTGACTCCATTTTTCTATTTTCCAATCCGAAGGGAAGAAGAAGAAAGGAACGAAAAAAAAAAAAATAAAAGTTGCTAACTCTAAATCAAATTATGAAAGATTTCGTTTCAATTTCAATCAATCAATAATCACTATAGTAATAATAAGGACTATAATTATTTCTGACTCTATTTAGACTTTATAAATGTAAATCGCTGTACAGTATTTCATTTAAGTATCTTGTATGATATTGTTGCTACAGCCATCACATTTCCGTTTATAAAAAAAAGAAGAGAAGGAGAGGGATTAGTCACAGATATTTGATTGTATCTCTAATCTTCTTCACCCCCCCCCCATCCCACTAACTAGAATGAAAAAAAAGGAAATATCAACGCATCCGGAAATAAACGATTGATCTCTATCAATAAACCCGCTAAAGACCCGAACCATAGAGTACTTACTACCGGTGCCACGGAGAGGTATGTTTTTAGATCTCGCATTGAAAATCCTCCTTCTTTTTATTGTAATTTTATTCTAAAATGTAATAAATAATGGTAATACATATATGACCCGATGTGTATATGTAGTTAACTACTGACCACTTATATTTGTACGCAGAATCCCTAATTCAAATTGAAATGTACAACGATTCAGTACAGTAGATAGTCGATATTCCTTTTCTTAAAACAAAAAAATAAGTTCCTTTTTACTTCTACTTGAGAATTCCCGAAAAAGTGTTCTTTTTTTTACTTTACGGCGGGTTTCATCTTTATTTAATACGTATATAGTATAAGTCTTTTATTACTATATGTTATATGATATATGAGACCAAAAAGAAGAAATAGCAAGATTGTGTATATTAATGGAAGAAATAAAGATGTGGAAAACAAGACAGAGATTCTCTACAATGACACTGTAGGCCAATTGAAAGGGATGTAGCGCAGCTTGGTAGCGCGTTTGTTTTGGGTACAAAATGTCACGGGTTCAAATCCTGTCATCCCTACCTATTCCTTATGGGCAGTAACGAGGGATCAATTGAAATTGATTAAAATTGGATATACAAAATAAATCTTTAATTTTATTATATTATTTATGATAGTATATACATGCAAGACGAATTGGGTCACAAAATAAAATGATTTTTGTGATAATAAAGCGCTCTTAGTTCAGTTCGGTAGAACGTGGGTCTCCAAAACCCGATGTCGTAGGTTCAAATCCTACAGAGCGTGATTCCATTCTTGTTATTTGTTCGTTTGAAAATTAGACTGAAAAACTTGAACAGCAATCTGAATTTGACCTCCTGTAGATTAAAGAAAGTAGGAGGTCAATCAAAAAAAAGAGATGTTAATTAATCAAAGGTCCAATTGATCACCGCGTCTGTATTGTAAATATGCAGTTACGAATAATCCAGCCAAAGTAATAGGAATTAGACCTAAGACAATTCCAAATAGAAAAACTTCAA